TGTATTATCAATAGGATCAATTATAACAAGTCACACGCTCATATTCCGGAAATACCGAAACAAAGAAATTCCACAGTCGAACTACCAAAATGGTCCATAAACCCGAAAGAACTTTTTTTTTTTTTTTACTAGGGCTTCATAGTTCTTATGAACCTAACTCGCGGAAGTTCCATCCAGTAAAACGGAAAAATTATAAATTTCCAAAATAATAGATAGGAATATCGCAAATAGAGCCATTGCGACTCCCATAAGTGGTGTAGTCCCCCAGCCCGGAGCTACTTTACCATATTCCGAATTCAATGGTTTCAATAAATTCCCTACGGCAGTTTGTCTTGGTCTAGATCTAGAACTACCCTCAACGGTTTGTGTAGCCATAAATCTTATTTAATCATTGGTTGAGATCTGTTGACTTTGTATACCATTCCGTTGTAGTTGTAAATAAACGATCTTATCGTAGATCTGTTGTGATCTTAAAATTATCTAAAAATGGAAACAGCAAACCTAGTCGCCATCTTCATATCTGGTTTACTTGTAAGCTTTATGGGGTACGCCTTATATACCGCTTTTGGGCAACCCTCTCAACAACTAAGAGATCCATTCGAGGAACACGGGGACTAGACTAGTTGAAGTAGTGAGCCTCCCAATATGGGAGGCTCGTTACTTCAGTTGATATAATAAAAAATCATTTCATTTTTTAGTCGGAACCTTAGGCGGTTCTCGAAAAAAGATAGCGAAAAAAATTATCCCTAAAGTCGAGACTAAAAGGAATGTATAAACCAATGCTTCCATAGATTCGATCGTGGTTTACAATTATAGCTTTCACACCTATTCGTTTGGGTAGAATCATTTACCATACCATATAAAAAAGATAAAGAATCAAAGAAAAGAAAGTAATTCAAGTCAATATTTCTTGAATACCCCTATTCAATAAAAAAAAAAATAGAGGTGAAAGATACCAGAGCAATCTTGTATCAAACTGTTTGTCTCTTTGTAGTAGGATCTCCAAGTTTTTGGAATGCTCCAAATTCCACCTGAGCATCTAAATCTGGATCAATACCAGCAAAAACATCTCTGAACAAGGTTCTAGCTCCATGCCAAATATGTCCGAAAAAGAAGAGCAAAGCAAACGAAGCATGCCCAAAAGTGAACCAACCTCTTGGACTGCTACGAAAAACACCATCGGATTTCAAAGTAGCCCGGTCTAATTCAAAAATTTCACCTAATTGTGCACGTCTAGCATATTTTTTCACAGTAGCAGGATCACTATAACTGACTCCATTGAGTTCGCCACCATAGAACTCAACGGTTACACCTATTTGTTCAACACTATATTTTGATTCTGCCCTTCGAAAAGGAACATCTGCCCTAACAATCCCATCTCCATCTACCAAAACTACTGGAAATGTTTCAAAAAAAGTAGGCATACGACGTACAAAAAGTTCGCGCCCTTCTTTATCTCTAAAGACGGGGTGTCCTAACCATCCAACAGCTATTCCATCCCCGCTGTCCATTGAGCCCGCTCTGAATAATCCTCCTTTTGCTGGATTATTGCCAATGTAATCATAAAAAGCTAATTTTTCGGGAATTTTAGACCAAGCTCCCGATAAACTCAGATTTTCTGCTAGTCCAGCACCAACTCTTCGATATATTTCTTGCTGGAAGTATCCCTGATCCCACTGATAACGAGTGGGACCAAATAACTCGATTGGGGTAGTTGCTGAACCATACCACATAGTTCCAGCAACAACAAAAGCTGCAAAAAAAACAGCAGCGATACTACTAGAAAGTACAGTTTCAATATTGCCCATACGTAATCCTTTGTATAGACGTTGAGGCGGACGGACACTAAGATGGAATAGGCCCGCTAATATACCCAGTGTACCCGCTGCAATATGATGAGAGGCGATTCCTCCCGGAACAAAAGGATCAAAACCCTCCGCGCCCCACGCTGGACTTACAGATTGTACTTTTCCAGTTAGTCCATAAGGATCAGACACCCATATTCCAGGACCATATAAGCCTGTTACATGAAATGCGCCAAAACCAAAGCAAGACACCCCTGAAAGAAATAAATGAATTCCAAAGATCTTGGGCAAATCCAAAGAGGGTTTTCCCGTACGTTCATCACAGAATATTTCTAGATCCCAATATACCCAATGCCAGATGGCCGCCAAAAAGCACAAGCCAGAAAACACAATATGTGCCCCTGCCACACCTTCATAACTCCAAATACCCGGATTGGTTACAATACCTCCTGAAATACTCCAACCACCCCACGAATTCGTTATTCCTAAACGAGTCATGAAGGGTATAACAAACATACCTTGTCTCCACATTGGATCAAGAACAGGGTCCGAGGGATCAAAAACCGCCAATTCATATAGAGCCATCGAACCGGCCCAACCCGAAACTAGAGCCGTATGCATTATATGGACAGAAAGCAATCGACCGGGATCATTCAATACGACAGTATGAACACGATACCAAGGCAAACCCATGGAAATACCCCTTTATCAAAGAAAAATAGACACTATGTAACTTTATCGCATTGGAATATACTATATTATGTACTTTTCGACGGATTCTGTATGAGAAAAGATTACTATTTATTCTATTTCGTTGAAAATAACGGAAAAATTCTGTTCGTAAGAACAAAGAGAAGCAGATCTATTCTATACCCGATAAGTACCAATACGCAATGGGAGCGTTCGCCCCTTTTTGTGGGAGCGAATGCATGGATACTTGTTTATTATTCGAAGGGTCGATCCCTTCATTAAAATTTTTTATTTATTCATTCTGTCTTTCTCTAAAATAAAAAACTTCCAATTTATGTATAAACTAGAATAAAAGAAAAAAAAAAAAAAATGATGAAAGCAATAAACTGATTCTTACGTTTCCATATTAAAGTGAAGTATAGTACTAAATTCATCATTTTTTTTTTTTCTTCTTTTATTTAATGCCTATTGGTGTTCCAAAAGTACCTTTTCGGATTCCTGGAGAGGAAGATGCATCTTGGGTTGACGTATAGTGTGACTTGTCAGACATATTTGGGCATATGGGATTTTCCCGTTTTCTCCCCCGATTGAGATATCCTCTGTTTCGCCTAAAAAATATTGTTAAGAAATATTGTATTGATTGAGGAATCAATCATTCGAAGCGTGAAGTGAAATTAGATCAATTTCTATTGAGGATCAATATTATCAATTATAAGAATTTATGGTTGACTTGGACTAGTAAAATCAAGTATCCAGGCTCCGTTCAGAAAATACCAAATTGAAAAAAAAAAAATTGGTAATAGTAATATATGTACAATTACCACTTTTAGCATAGACGATTCTTAGTATTTAATTATAGGGGTGATCTCAAACTGCCATGCCAACCAGTATGATGAATACATCTAATAGTTTGGGAGAAGCATAAAACGAATTGAAAAAAGTCGTAGCAAAAAGAAATGGTACTGAGATCATTTGTCCTATATGTGCAAATAGAATTCGGAGTAGATCTTTTCCCGGAGTAGAACATGAACCTAAAAGAATTGAAAGGACCCATTCAGGAACAAGAAAATGACATCGTGATTTGAATCTCGACAAAACAATACATCAATGAGGGTTAATTTAATAAAAAAAAATAAGTTTAGTAAATTCTTTTTTTTTTTTTTTTTAGGGGGACTCATATTTTTTTTATAGAAGAAAACCCTTTTATTTTCATTAGAAAAACAGAAATCTATTAAACAAAAAAAGATAGGATTGGAATCGAAACGTTGATTCTTTTTTTCGCAATTTTTTTTTGAACCGTATGCATCCAAAGGTGCACGTACGGTTCAAAAGGGATACAATTTTGTCCTAATCAACCGACTTTATCGAGAAAGATTACTTTTTTTAGGCCAAGAAGTTGATAGCGAGATCTCAAATCAACTTGTTGGTCTCATGGTATTTCTCAGTATAGAAGATGATACTAAGGATCTTTATTTGTTTATAAACTCCCCCGGCGGATGGGTAATACCAGGAATAGCCATTTATGATACTATGCAACTTGTTCCACCTGATGTACATACAATATGCATGGGATTAGCCGCTTCAATGGGATCTTTCATTCTGGTCGGAGGAGAAATTACCAAACGTCTAGCACTCCCTCACGCTTGGCGCCAATGAGTTTTTATTGAAAAAAAAAAAGAAGAAGACTATGCCTTCGCCATATCGAATATGTATAATAGGTAATAATAGCATGGCACTTCGAGTTCGATATGAACAAACTATTATGGTTTTTCCTAACATAAGATTTTGTATCGAGATAGTAGTATGAAACAAAGGTTATTTCCGATTTTATCTTATTTATTTATATGCCGGGAGTACATTTTCAGCGTCACAAACTATTTTTCTTCCACACCAGAAGTCTCTTTCTGATATTTATGTTACGAAAGAAAGAGTATGAAAAAAAAAAGATCATTTTTCCTTATTTGATCATATCAAAAAGAAACTTTGGGATTGCTAAATCGCAGACGGGATAAATATAGAAAGCAACAGAACCATCATAGTATTTTTTTACTCCTACAATACGAAAGGAAGGGTGGTAAATGGATCATTCAACGATCTGGATCGGATTTCGATAGAATAGAAAGAAAATTCCATTGCAGAGCCGTATGCAATGCACAAAAGATGCCTGTACGGCTGTTCAATTCTACTTTTGTTTTTTCTTGTTTTTTTATCCCTTACTTTAGCCCAATCGTGCGAGATAGAGGAACCATTCATGTATGATGTTATATCAAATATTATCAGGGTTATGATTCACCAGCCTGCTAGTTCTTTTTATGAGGCGCAAGCAGGCGAATTTCTCTTGGAAGCGGAAGAACTACTGAAACTTCGCGAAACCCTCACAAAGGTTTATGTACAAAGAACAGGCACCCCTTTATGGGTTATATCTGAAGACATGGAAAGGGATGTTTTTATGTCAGCAACAGAAGCCCAAGCTCATGGAATTGTTGATCTTGTAGCGGTATAAAATGAAAATACTGGGGATTCCGCATAAATACATGATTCTGCTTCAAACCAGAATTCCAATTTTCTTCGATTTTCTATTGAATGGAAATGGAAATAATTGATAATCATCAATCATCAGGTTAAGATCGATCTAAACCAACCTATTTTGTTATATATATTATAATATGCCGACAATTAAACAACTTATTAGAAACACAAGACAGCCAATAAGAACTATCACGAAATCTCCCGCGCTTCGAGGATGTCCTCAGCGTAGGGGAACATGTACTAGGGTGTATGTGCGACTCGTTTAGATCATGAGTTCGAACAAATGAAACAATTTTTCCGGTACCAATCACCAGTACCAATGAATAGGATAGATAGAGCGGAAAAAGCCATTTACTATCTAAAAATCAAAATGAAGATCTATCATATACCTATATTTTATGTATGAAGTTAAAATTTATGGTTTCTATTGGTGCAAATCCAATCACCTCAATTTGAAATGAGAAGCAATTCCCCATTGGTAGCATAGCAAATAGTTATCCATTAAGCGGGGGAAATAGTAATATAAGAAGTAAAAGGGTTATGTTCCTATTCTTGAAAGAACGGACTAACAAGGTCAGCTACCTAGCCAACTTTCATAATTAAATGCCGTCACTGTATGGATATCCTTTCTTGTGAAAAGAGCTATTACTGTATAATTGATTATAATTGATTGGTAGAGCCAAGGAGAGTGAACTATACAAGTTCACGATAACATTTTATTAAATGAAAGAGGGGGCTCCGGTGTATAGAGAGGACCTCACCGTTTACGAAGTCACCATAGAAACGATGGAACCCACTGTTTTTTTTTTCTTTTATTTATTTAATATCGCTAGAATTTCCTATTTCCAACCAGGAAGAAATAAAAAATAGTGGCCGGGAAGGTTATAGTAGCAAAAGCCATTGGAATTTATATTTTATATATCGGAAAAATCCGTTTTGTTATTAATCAATCGGGGGATAAAAGGATAACTGAAAGAAGAGAAATCAATTAGTTATTCATTAAAGTTTAATTTGATTCAATGACCAGAGTTAAACGAGGATATATAGCTCGTAGACGTCGAACAAAAATTCGTTTATTTGCATCCACTTTTATAGGGGCTCATTCAAGGCTTACCCGAACCGCTACTCAACAGAAAATGAGAGCTTTGGTTTCCTCTCATCGAGATAGGAGTAGGCAAAAGAGAGACTTTCGTCGTTTGTGGATCACTCGGATAAATGCAGCAATTCGTGAGAACGGGGTATTCTATAGTTATAGTCGATTAATACACAATCTGTACAAGAAGCAATTGCTTCTTAATCGTAAAATACTTGCGCAAATAGCTATATCAAACAAGAATTGTCTTTACATGATTTCCAATAAGATTATCAAATAAAAGAGATTCTAAAGTCATATCTAGGAATGTTTGAAACAGAATTGAATTCCCCGGAGAACGACCTCCGGGAAGATAGAACAAAAATAAATTAAGAAATTTAGATAGGTAGTAGGAATGAATAAACATCTTTTAAAAAAGATTCTTTCTTTCCTTTCCCTATTTATTGTTTCTTATAACATAAGAATCAAATCTGGATTTGAGGCTTTTTCGAACAAAACATCAATCTGAGCTTGAGTTCCAATTAGAGTTTTGAATCAATGGAAGAGTATAGTATATCTATTTATTTCTGGTTCTAGGACCAGTAGTTCTAGGGATCGACTCTGCTCTCTCAAACTGTTTTTCATTATTAAGAAAAGGTAACAAAGATAAAATACGAGCTTGTTTTATAGCAATAGTAATTAATCGTTGTTGTTTCAAGGTCAATCTATTCACCCGTCTAGATAATATTTTTCCCTGTTCACTAATAAATCGACTAATTAAACTCATGTTTCTATAATCAATTCGATCCCCCGATTCAATTGGGGGAAAACGCCTACGAAAAGATCGTTTGGATTTACGAAAAGGTTGCTTGGATTTATCCATGGGTTATTCCTTATCTCTAAAATTCTATTTTTTTATTCATTTCAGATCCGACCAAAATAGGTTTTCTTTGTATTTTGTATATTGTATTATATATATGGTAATGTTAAGTTCTTCCTTTTCCTGCTTCTTTGATTTGAAAGATCATACACGCGTATTCTGTTCGATCTATTTCTTTATTTCCCCATGAATCGTATGCTTGTGACAATAGCGACAAAATTTTCTCAAGTCTAATCGACTGGGTCTATTGTGTCGATTCTTTTGAGTAATATATCTAGAAATGCCCGGCGATTCCTTATTGACACCATTTTGGATACAACTTGTACATTCCAAAATAACTCTAACTCGGACATCTTTACCCTTAGCCATGAACCTCCTTTGAATTTTTGTTTGATTCTTCTATTTTCGACCCGAACCTAAGAAGACAAAAGGAACAAAAAAAAAATCAACATCAAATATCAATAGAAGTTACTAACTAGAAATCCTATTTCTTTTTCGTTCTAATTATGAATTATGTAATTCTAATTAATAGAATATTATTATATAATAATAATGTAAGTAATACAATTTTTCTAACTATCAATTTTTTGTATCCTAATCCGAATATTTCATTTAAGTATTTTTTTTTTTTTTTTCAATGCTATTGCTTTCGTGGAAATTTACCTTACACTGGAGCCTCTTTCCATTTCTGTTCTACAAAATAGAATCTTAGATCCGTCGGATTTTTGCTGAGGTTCAATACACTTTTTCTTTAATTAAAAAAAGGGAATGACAAGGCATCTGGGAATAAACGATTAATTTCTATCAATAAACCCGCTAAAGACCCAAACCATAGAGTAGTTAACACAGGTGCTGTGGAAAGATATGTTTTTATATCTTGCATTGAAAATCCTCCTTCTTTAATTGTAATACATATACATATATGGCCAGATGCTGTAGTTCAAGATCATTTGTCTTTTTTTTTACGGAATTCCTAACAAAAAGGGATATGTACAATGAACAGTAGATGAGATTTTCCTATCCCTGTTCCTGAAAAGGGCCCCCCTTCCTACTAAGCATTACCGATAAATATTCATTCTTTTTTTTTTTTATACGTTAGGTTTCAGATGTATATAATTCTTTTATTATATGAAACTAAAAAGAAGAAATGACAAGAAAATTCTATATGGATAGAGGAGAAAATAAGGATATGGAAAACAAGACATGGATTTTGTACAATGACACTGTACAACAATTTTGAAAAGGGATGTAGCGCAGCTTGGTAGCGCGTTTGTTTTGGGTACAAAATGTCACGGGTTCAAATCCTGTCATCCCTACCTATTACTTCTCCTATGGGCAGTAACGAGGGATTAATTGAGTGAGATCAATTAAAAAAAATCGGCCATAATCTTTCATTTTTGTATATCAATAGATGCAAAAATGAATTTTTTTTTTCTTTAAAATCGTATCTCCTGGCATAAGAAAGCGCTCTTAGTTCAGTTCGGTAGAACGCGGGTCTCCAAAACCCGATGTCGTAGGTTCAAATCCTACAGAGCGTGATTCTTTTTATGTTATTTCGAATCACAATAAAAAACTTACCAAAACACAGTTGAATTGCAACTTGAATTTGACCCCCTACAAGGAGGAGGTCAATCAAAAAAAGTTATTCAATCAAAGGTCCAACTGATCGCCACGTCTGTATTGTAAATATGCGGTTACAAATAATCCTGCTAAAGTAATAGGAATTAGACCTAAGACAATTCCAAACAGAAAAACTTCAATCATTTCGATTTGTTTGAGGAGATAAAAAGAAAGGTAAGATCTATCCCTAAATATTAATCTGAAAAATCCGCGAATCTCAATGACCAAGAATTAACAATTTATACGAGAAGGAGACCCAAAATACCTGAAAGAGAAATATTTATTTTTTATTTTATGAATTTGTTCATTCAATTCATTTCAAATAAGTCGTATCTTGTTCAAACCAATTAATAGAGCTGGGGTTATAGTTGAAGCAGCCAATAGAAAACCGAAATAACTAGTTATAGTAGGCATGAAAGAGCTAAATTAGATATCTTCTTTTGCTACATATGTTAATAAAGCATTTACCTAAAGTTTCCATTTTTTCAGATACGACAGTAAGAAAAGAAAAAACCAATTGAGAGAATTAGTTTAGTTCTAATTGAAAGTTCTTGATTCATTAGTTCAGTACAGTAATAGGTTGGTTAATTGCCCATAATATCTCAGAATAAAGTGTTCCACGATCCATCGAAAAAAAAAAAAAAAAACCTTTATTTTCATTTTTGATTTCGGGTCTAACTCGATTCGAAAAAGAGCAACTTCCCCTTTTTCCTTTTAGATTCTATTCTGTTTTTCTATATCAAGGAGTTCCATCTTGTAGTTCGGTCAAGAAAGAACCTTTGTTTTGAATCTAATGTAAAAACGGTTGCATTGCCAATATTGATTTGATTGTTGCAACTATGTTCTCTTTCTTTCAGAAAATACTATCTGCTTTATTTATTATAGTATATTTTTTGTACGACCAATCAATTACTTGAAATAAATGAAAGTATTCGAACAAAAAAATTTGAACTAAAAAAAGGGTTTATATATTTTCTATATAATTGAATTATGTGAAGATAATACTATACTTTCAGGAATTATTAGAACCCATTGATTCACACTTTCCCAAGATCTTTATTTTCTATTACGAAGTCGGAAACCTTATAAAGAATTTTATGGAAACCTTATAAGTAAGGAATTTTAAGAATTTTCTATTAATCTATTGAATAACATACAATTATGCATAGACAAGGAATAAAAAAGAAGAAAGAAATTATGTAGTATTTCATTCGATACTGATCGAGACTGCGTTGCTGCGCCAGAGGAAGGATAGCTATACTGATTCGGTATACTCTAAATACACCTTTGGTACAAAATTGACGATCTCACAAAGATGAAATATCAGTGGTTTTCCATTTACTGATCCCATCTTTCGCGGAATCGATTCCCTTTTTTGAATGTACAAGAATTTTTGGAGCTCAG